GGTTTTTACTGCCTGGGTAAAAAAACTTTAAATGATTAGGGAGATAATTTGGTGGATTTGGTTACGTTTGTGTGTTGTTAACATTTGTATTTATTAGTATTTGATGGGCTTGTACCAGTCTTGGGGTTTAGGTGTTCTTCTAGAAAGTTTTATTCTTGCTTTTTCGTTCATTTTGTGCTTGTTCTATATGTGAGTTTTTGCGTGTTTTGTTTGGGTTGAGCTCTTGATGGGTATATATTTAGTTTGTGTTAGTTTGGTTATTTTCATTAGTTATTATTGGTTGGTTCAAGTATTCTTGTATCTAGCAATTCAATTTTTGTCTCGGTTAAATTTTGTGCCAGCAGCCGCGGTTATACCTTGGAGGCGTTTGAACGTGTTTGGTTTGTATTTGGTAGTTTTATGTTTATTTGTGGTTGATTTTTTTTAATTTGTTGTTAGGTGGAATTTTTATTTTGTTGATGTTATAAATTTGTTTGGAGGCTGTGAAATTCTTATTGTAAACTAGGATTAGATACCCTATTATTTTTGATTGTTAATTTTTTGTGCCTGAGTAGTATTAGTTATGTTCTTGAAACTTAAAGAATTTGGCGGTATTTCATTCCATTCAGAGGAATCTGTCTCGTTATCGATAGTCCGCGTTGGACCTTACTTGGATTAATATGGTTTGTATACCGCCGTTTATTGATTATCTTTTTAGGGTTAATTTAATTTTCTGGTTTCTTTATTTTGATTTATTTCAGGTCAAGGTGCAGCTTTTTCTAAGTGTATGATGGATTACATTGTTATTTGTTTTTGGATTGTTTGGTTTTAATATTTGCATGAAATTGGATTTGGTTGTAATGTTTTGTAGCTTGTTTTCGTGATAATTGGTTCTGAGATATGCACACATCGCCCGTCGCTCTCGTTTATTGTTTAATGAGATAAGTCGTAACAAAGTGGTTGTACCGGAAGGTGCGGCTGGATTGACTCAGATCATTTCTGTTAGTTGAGTTTTCATTTACGCTGAATTATTATGCTGTGCGATTCGGCATGATCTGATTTTGTTTTGTTTTTTGTTTTATGTTGTTTGTATTTTTTGTTGTTAATTGAAGTGTCATTGGTTGTTGTTGTAGTTTTTTGATTTAATTTTTTATGCTATAGTTTACTTGTACTGTGAGGGGTTATTTAATTGTTTTGTTAAAAGTTGGCTTTGTTTGTTGTACCTTGTGTATCAGGGTTTATTGAATTTTATTATTTATTTTTATTTCCCGATTTTAAAGGAGTTAATAGTTTATGTTAGTTACTGTTTTATTAGTATTAATAATAGACTGTTGGTAGTGAAATGTTATTCGTTTTTGGTGGTTTCTGGTTTTTCAAGAAATGAATTTAATTCATGCTCTTTATTTAAAATTTATTGTTTATTGATTTTTTTTTATTTGGTGTTAAGGTTGAGGGGGATTAGCTCTTCATTTTATTTTTATAACTTATTTGTTGATTTAGTTTTGTGGATTTTATGGTGATTTTCAATTTGATTATGTTAAAATTTTGTTTATTCTTTTTTTTATTTGGTGATTGGTTTAGTTATTTTATTGGAATGTTTTCTTTATTTTGTTTTGTGTAGTAATTATTATGGAATTAGTAAATTTATTTGTTTTGTTTTTCTTTAGCTGTTAATTTCTTTTAAGGAATTAGGCAAATTTTGCATGTCCGCCTGTTTAACAAAAACATCTTTTCTTGTTAGTTTTTGAAGTATGGCCTGCCCGC